TTTCCACATATCCGACCAAATCGATCAATAATATCAGAATCTGACAAATCGGCCCAAACTGGCTTACTAATAGGATTCCCCGATACGTTACAAAATTTAGCTTTTGACAATGATCCAATCATAGGAATAATTGGAACTATAGTTTCGAATTTTTTAGTAACAGTATCTATTAAAAAGGAATTCTCTAGCATTTGACTCTTTACCGCTGAAGGATTTATTGGTACATTTGAAAGATAACCCAGAAAATAGAAAGAAAAATTTGAGAATTGGTTTATGTGGATCCTACAGGGTTGAGACCAAAAGTTAAAATGACATTGCCAAAAATTGACAAAGTAAGATTTCCATTTCTTCATCAGAAGATGAGTCCCTTTTGAAGCCAGAATTGATTTTCCTTGATATCTAACATAATGCATGAAAGGATCCTTGAACAACCATAGGGTTTTCTGAAAATCATTACAACAAAGTACTATAAGCTGTTGTCCTATTTTTTCATAGAAATGTGTTCGCTCAAGAAAGAGTCCAGAAGATGTTGATCGTAAATAAGAGGATTGTTTACGGAGAAAAACTAATATAAATTCACATTCAACTACATAAGAATTATATAGGAACCAAAATAGTCTTGGATTCTCTTTTGAAAAACCATAACTAGATTTCTTTTGAGTAATGAGATTATTCCAATTATGATATTCGTGAAAAAAAAATCGTAATAAATGTAAAGAGGGAACATCTTGTATCCAGCATTGTAGAATTTGAACCAAGATTTCTAGATGGACAGGATAGGGTATTAGTATATCTGATACATAATTTAAATGTGATAATTTGTCCTCAAAAAATGGAAATATTGAATGAATAGATCGTAAATTCTGAGATTTTGGTATTTCTTTTTTTTCTTCGAGGGAGGATGCTAATCGCAGCGAGAAAGGAATTTCCACAATGGCAGCAAAACCCTCTGATATCATTTGAGAATCAAAATTCTTGTTGTGCCCAACGAATCTATTTTGGTTAGAATCATTAACAGAATTGATTAAATAATTCTGTTGGTACATTCGAGTAATTAAACGTTTCACAAGTAATGAGCTAAATTTATTGTCATAACCTGAAATTTCCGCGGGTTCATAAAAAATTGATCCATTTACATTTAAACCATGATCATGAGCAAGTGCGTAAATATACTCTTGAAAGAGAAGCGGATATAGGAAGTGTTGTTGTTTAGATCTACTTTTTTCTAAATATCCTTTTAATTCTTCCATTTTTAATTATACTTGAACCAGAAAGCATTTTTGGGGTCAGCAAATGATACATAGTGCGATATGGCCAGAACAAGTATGTATATAAGGTATGTATACAGTAAGAAAAAGTGACCCTGAAAACAGAAAGTCTAATCCCCAGATCTTCTTCCTATCTTTCCAGATCCAATTGGTTTATGTTTGTTAACATAACAAGAAAAAGAAAAGGTTAAAAATCCTTTATTTTTGCAACCCAATCGCTCTTTTGATTTTGGAATCAATTTTCTTTATCAGTATGCTCTTTCTTTTACACATTCATCTCCACCCTACCCTATCCATAATGGGTGAAGAATAGTTAGGATTCATTAAAAAAGTAATTGATGATCCACTCACAGGAGAACCTTTTCCCGTATCAGGCACTAATCTATTTTTAACGTCTAATTAGATCGGGTAACTATTCAAATTAAGAACATAAGCTCGTCGCTTTTTCTTTGCCTAGAATTGGAGCCATAAGACTCTATCCATTTATTCACTCGACCAAAGGGTAAATGTGAATTCATTTTGTCCCCTTTCTAAAATCAATTTGTACCGATCCAGTAAGGATGATCTATTCTTAGAGTTCTACATTACTAATTAAATTAATATAATACGACATGCTATTTTTTCCATTCATTACCTTTCAGGATCAGTCGTGGTCTTATAGACTCTACCAAAAGTCTGGACGAATTCGTTGCTTCATCCAAATGTGTAAAAGATCATAGCCGCACTTAAAAGCCGAGTACTCTACCGTTGAGTTAGCAACCCAGACAAAATATAAAATTAAAATATAAAAATATAAATATTAAATATATTTTAAATATATATATAATGTGAATATAATATGTGAAGAGTAGATATGATCGAAATCAAAATACAAATATATTAAAATTTAAAAATAAATGCACGATCCTACCAAAAAAATAGTGAATTTAACTAGCAACAAAACAAATTTGAAAAGAAAAAATCGACGATTCGATTAATTAAAGTCTTATTTAAATTAAAGAAAACGAGGGCAGATCCGATTAAAATACAACAGATTTCCAGATAAAAAGCAATGTAAAAATTGACAGACCTTTATTTTATTTAATTTTTTTATCAATTCAAAAAATTTTTCATTCATTAATAATTGAAGTAAAGAACCAATATAACCAGTATAAATATGGGTGGGGATAAACAGATCCATTTATTTACGATCGAATTATATTTGTTCAATACACCATTGTCAATATGAATTGCATGTTGAAAAAAAAACAAATCAAATTAATTGAATAAAACAAATCAAATAAAGACTTGTGTTGGATTGGCACGACATAAAATAAATAAGAAATGTGGAGAAAAAAATAAGGAAGAAGTGGAGAAAATTTCGGGTTTATTCAATCAATAGAAGTACAATAAGCAAGATTAATTGGTAAATTCCCAAAACAAGAAAAAGTAGGTGTGAACAGAGAAATAAAAGGGCAAATGTTGAATAAAAAATTATACAAAGCTATATACTATATACTAGATACTAGGCACTGCCATTTTGTATTTCAAAAATATTTTGATTAATTCAAAGTTCTTTAGACAATTAATTCCGCTTTCTTAAAAATATCATGAACAGTTCTTGTGGGTTGAGCTCCTTTTTCAAGAAAATATAGAATAGCCGGAACATTTAAATAAGTTTGATTCTTTATCGGATCATAAAAACCTACTCTCCGAAGATCTCTTCCTTCTCTTCGGGATCGAACATCAATTGCAACGATTCGATAGATGGCTCATTGGGATAGATAAGCAAAGCCCCCCCCAGAAACGTATAGGAGGTTTTCTCCTCGTACGGCTCAAGCTCAAGCAAGAAAGAATGATTCTAAAACAATTGATTCAATTTAATAAATTTTAAATTTCTTTTTAATTTTAATAATTACAATATACAATATATTATATTATTTTGATTTTAATTAATTTATTATTTATATTTTATATTTATATTTTTATATTTATATATATATATTTTTTGTATATATATTTTTTGATTTTTAACATTTATATATAATTATTATTTTTATATATAATTATTATTATATATTTATATTTATTTATTATTATCTATATATAATTATTGTACTATTATATATAATATATAATTATTAGTATTTCTATTTATTAATATTTATATTTAATATAATTATAATATAATATTCTTTTTTTGATTAATTATACATTTATTTATTTATTACTTATATTTAAATATTTAAATTTAATTTATTACTTATATTTAAATATTTAAATTTAATTTATTACTTATATTTATAATTTATATTTAATTTAATAAATTTATAATATTAATTATTTTATTATAATATAATAAATAAAATAATACAATAAATAAAATGTTAATAGTCATATCATAAGTCATAATTTATAATACAGTGATAGTCATAATGGTATAATGGCAAACTGATCCATAAAAAAAATCATGAATTAGACTATGATTGGAATTGTTTTATTTTTCCATAAAAAAACGAAACTTCATTCAATTCATTTGTACTCATAACTCAAGTTGGGTAGCTCTGAAAGAATTCGAATAGAAATCCTTAGAATTTATTGAGTCGTCTGTAACCTTTTTTGTTTGTCTCATCTCAAATCTATTTGAATTTGAATTTTATTCCCTATTCTAATTCCTTATTTTGATCCAATTGTTGAGACAGTTGAAAATTGTGTTTCCTTGTTCCGGAATCCTTAATCTTTGCTTTGTTGAATCGTTGGGTTTAGACATTACTTCGGTGATTTTACTCCTTTCAAAACGGCAGCAACATACCCTTCTTTCTATGGAAAGATTATACGAACGATTGATTCCCTTGTAATACACTTTTGATCAAAATAGTTTTACCAATCAAGTTTGACTTTTTAATTTCAAATTGTTAGAATTTGAATCTTTCGATTTCTAAATTGAAGATATATTTACAAAGTTGGTCCAGCTTATTGATTGGCATTAACCCTAGATTCTTTCCCTCGATATGATAAATGAATCATTACTTTCTACTCGAGCTTCATCGTGTACTATTTACTTATTACTTACAACCCAACAAAATGGGGTTCCTAGTGGAACAGAACAAACCGTGTCGAGCCAAGAGCATCCTCATTTATATAGAGAATGGTGGATGTAAGAATCCACATAAGTGATCACGTCCTTCAAGTCGCACGTTGCTTTCTACCACATCGTTTCAAACGAAGTTTTACCATAACATTCCTCTAATTTCGAACCGGGATGGAATTGATTCAATATGGAATCATGAATAGTCATTGGCTCAATCGGTATATTTTAGTACATACTTTTTATCCATTTTCCTTTTATTTATGGATAAACAAAAAAAGAATCCAATTTAATTTAACCCCCATATTCTAGCCTATGAAGGAAACAAACCCATTTATATTTTTTACAAAAAAAAATGAGGAAATCACTGTTGGTTAAGACCTATTTACATCTTCAACAGATTGTTTGGAACGATCAATCATGAAATGAAAAAAATAGGATCCCATTTTTCTCAAAAAAAAATTTTAGACCTAAAAAAAAAATAATAATAACAAAATGGGTCTTTCATCTTTCATTACATTAAATTTACATTCCAATCAGGAACTGAATCATTTATTATCCAAATCAAATATTTATTAACCAAAAAAACTATAACTATTCCAATGCCTAAAATTCCAATGAACCCGAAGGGTCAGAAATCTATTTTCTCAATAAAATTTATTTCTCACACTTCCATTTCTTCGAGTACCAAGGATTCATAAGAAATCGAGAAAAATGGTTTAATTAAAGAATCTTATCTTGTACTTTAACACTATCACTATGACTGTAAATATGTTTTTCAATAATTACTGAATTTCATTTCTTCTTCAATCAAGCAGTACTCGCAATCATAAACAAGTAGCTAATAATTTTGAGTAGATATCTCATTCATTAAAGTAAAGATAGATACGCGAATTTTACTATGTCCGATTGAATCATCAATGGGTTTAACTGAAAACCAGATATATTGAGAAACCAATGCGGTTTTTTTATTTTAACTTAATGGGTGTGGAAAGGAAAATATCTCATATAAAAATATCTCATATATATAAATAAGGTAAGATTAAGAATAAGGTAAGATTAAGGTCGTTATTTTTTCAGATGAAAGAATAAATCAGAACCAGAAGAGAAGAGTATGATCTCTTTCCATATTCATCCATCATATACAATGAACATTTGTTCCCAAGAGTATGGGTAATTATGTATATTTTTTTAATTAAAGAATGACAGATTTTTTTCACTTAACCAAAAGGATTTCGTTGACTACGGAAATAGAACACAAACAATACATAATACATATGGGCATAGAACTCGGTCATTTTTTGCAAATTTTGCTTTACTTTACGTTTTTTCATCAATCCAATTTTATTAGATAAATCGAATAGAATATATGAATTTCCCCCCCTGAGTCGTTACATTAACTTACAATTTTTTTATTCATTTGAACCGGATACAGAAGTAAATGGATCAAAATATGTTTGATATTCCTATTTGAATTTTACTCCATCTCAGTTTTAGGGGCTTTAATTTAAAACCAGTGATAGAATTATCTCCAAAAACCTCTATTCTTTTGTTTAATCTCTACATAGACTGTGGAATACCCTATTCACTTACTTTAGGCTTTAATAAATAGAGAGATTTTTCGCATTTTGATTCTGAAGAATTGATCTGGGACGGAAGGATTCGAACCTCCGAATAACGGGACCAAAACCCGTTGCCTTACCGCTTGGCCACGCCCCATTTAGATTTCTATTTGACACTAATAAACATTATTACCTTTTTGGGGCATTCGTCAATTCCAGACTTAATTCCAGACAATATGACAATAAAAATGAAAATAAATAAAATAAATATATATAGGATAGGATATCTTGTTATTCTTGCTGGTATTCGATACATATATTCGATACATATAGATATAGAATAAAAAATTCATTGATGATTACATATAATTCAATTAAGATATTGTATGAAAGTGTAATTCCTTGTATTCTCATTTGAAAATGTGAGGATTTTGGATTTGGATTTTTTGGGGGGGAGTTCAAATCAAAGAAAAGGAAGGATTTTTTACCTACCTTCTTTCTTAATTTTCCCTTATATCAATAATTCAATAAAAACTAAATTATCTAAAAAAAATGTTTGTTATGCTTAATATCTTTTTTAGTTTAATCTGTATCTGTCTTAATTCTGCCCTTTCTTCAAGCAGTTTTTTCTTCGGGAAATTGCCCGAGGCTTATGCCCTTTTCAATCCAATCGTAGACATTATGCCCGTCATACCTGTACTTTTCTTTCTTTTAGCCTTTGTTTGGCAAGCTGCTGTAAGTTTTCGATGAAGTTCTTAATACTATACTGAAAATATTCATGATTTATTCGATAAAAAAAATTCTAACAATTATTGATAAGTCATATGAGTCTTACATTACAAACCCTATATTAAAAAATGTAAATTCTTATATATTGGATAAGGGCAACGATGAATTTTATTTTGATCAGTCAGTCCATTTTCCCTTTCGTCCGCCCTTCCGTTGAGCAAGGACTTTATTAGATTAGGTTTTTACACAATACCTAATTGTTAATATTACAAATAACAATTTTGGTAACGAAAAAATCAGAATCTTAATTACAAATAAATTCATGAATTTGAAAATTCATGAATTTATTTTAGATTTAGAAAAAAAACACTTAATTAAAAGAATTTGTTCTTTATTTTTTCATATTTTGGTGTCATGTCAAATCAAAATAGTACAAGTGTTACAACAAAACAAATGGATAATCTATTCCCTTTTACCCCAAAAATGATCTTTTCTTGGAGATTGTGTAATGCTTACTCTCAAACTCTTCGTTTATACAGTAGTGATATTCTTTGTTTCTCTCTTCATTTTCGGATTCTTATCTAATGATCCAGGACGTAATCCTGGGCGCGAGGAATAAAAAACTAAGAGGTTTTTTATCATTTTTCCTTGCTTTTTCTGAATATTTTTTTATGTATTCTATATATTCAACTATGATAAAATAAAACAAAGGATCGAGATTTTTCGAATTCAAAAGTATCAAGTGACCAGAGAAAGCGGAGAGAGAGGGATTCGAACCCTCGGTACGAATAACTCGCACAACGGATTAGCAATCCGCCGCTTTAGTCCACTCAGCCATCTCTCCTAATTTTGAATTGGGATTTTTTATGTTTATGTGACACTTAAAGTAATGATTGATTGATGAAAATCCTTTTAATTTAATAAAAATATTACTTTTTAAACTTATTTATTACTTTTTAAACTTATTATATTAAATATACACTTTATTATACTATTATATATTATATAGACTATATGTTTATATTTATACATAATTCATTACATAATTTATATATTACATAATTTATATGAATATGATATATTTTTATTAATATATTGATATTTATTAAATATTATCTAAAATAAAGTTAATATTCTAATTAAATTAAAATACTATCTATAATTAAATTAAAATACTATCTAATTTATATTATTTTAATTTTATTTATATTTATATTAAATTATTTATATATTTATATTATATTAATTAATTATATTAATTTATATTAATTAAATTAATTTATATTAAATATTAAATAAAAAATAATATTGATAAAAAATCATATTGGTCCTGAATATTAGTCTTAGTCTATTTTATTTTTATTTAACTTATTTTATAAATTTATTTGACTCATATGTTATATACTTTCTTTGTTGTATATTATTTGTTATATATTTATTATTTATTATGTTAATATTTATATGTTAATAATTGCTATAGCTATATCAAATAATATTTAATATTTATAGTCACATATTAATAGTTTTAGTTACATATAATATTTAATATTTAATTTAATAAATAAATAAAAAATTTAATTTTATTTTATAAGTATTATATATAGATAACATAAATATGTATATAATAGATAAATATAAAATAAATATAAGGTAAAGTAAATAAATAAGATAAATAAAAGATATATGTAAATAATAAATAAATATGTGAGTATAAGGTAAGGATATAAAAAATATAAGGATATAAGATAAGGGTAAATAAGATACCTATGAATTTGACTTAACCAACAATTAAATTTGGATAACGATAATAATTCAAACCGGATATCTCAACTCAAATAGAAAAATACCTTATTTTTATTTCATACAAAATTTTTTATTTTATTTCCCCGGCCTGGCTAGTACCTAGCTAGGCCATTACTTCAATTAATCATTCATAAATCCATTTTTTTATATTATATATGTATTTGAAAATATATTTGAAATATGTATTTGAAATACAATTGTTATTGAAACAACATAACAATAAGGCAATTTCTATTTCTATTCCATTCTTAGAGATGCCATTTATTTTTTTTTATGAATTTACTTACTGGACTTGAATAAAAAATAAATAACTAAAAAAAGAACAAATCGAATGTAAATTTAAGAAAAAAATTGTAAATTCGTTTTTTTAATTCTTAGTTAAACTTTCTTAATTACTTAACTTACTTAACTTATTTACTTGTTAAAGTAACAAACTTTGTTTGATTTGAAGACTTAAGATCCATCTAATTGACCCAAATTCATAAGATTTGTCATTCCAAAAAGAAACTAGAAAATAAAGGTAGAGTTCCGGATTCTTGTAGAATTCTTTTTCATGTCCAACTTCAATAACTCCTTCAAGTCAGAACTATTAGTAACGACTTACCATGAAATGAAAAGTATAACTCATTATTTTATAGTTAAATAAGTTTTATTCATCTATTTTTGATTTTATCAAGTCCTTTCCCTGTCAAGCAAGACAGAATATGTGTCAAGATTCAAATTTTCATCATTCTGAGGCTATCTTTATTATGTCTTACTCCTTTGTTCGACAAATAGCTCATTAATATACAATAATTAAATTGTAGCGGGTATAGTTTAGTGGTAAAAGTGTGATTCGTCCTATTAACAACTTAAATAGTTAAAGGGTCTTTCAGTTAATATTCCAATAAGAAACTTTATTTCTTAAAAAGGTTAATCCTTTACCTCTTAATGTTACATTTGAGTTGAGGAAAAATATAAATTCTCGTAATTTGTATCCAAAGGCCAGTCATTTTTTAATTGACTAAAAAACATTGGATCATATGGAATCGCGAAGCATAATTTTTTTTTGAGTTGATTCAACTCTTCCAATTGAATGAGTATGAGTAAAGGGATCCATGGATGAAGATAAAAAGTTCTTTTCTAATCGTAACTAAATCTTCAATTTTTGTATTAAAAAGGAGATTGAAGCCAAATAGCTAGAAAATGGTGGCTTTGGTTTACTAGAGCCATCGACATATTGTTTCAGCTCGGTAGAAACAAAATTCTTTTTTTCCTCAGGATTCCGCGAGTCGAAATAAGGAACGAAGTAACTAGACAGATTTGATAGAATTTTCCTCTTCTAGAAGGATCATCTATAAAGCGAGTAAGAAAAGCTGACATGGATGTTATGGATCTAATTTTTCAGATTTATGATGACTCCCTTTTCATACAGCATAATTTTTTTATGTTTTTTCTTCTTGTATGCCTTAGATCTGGGAACACATCGAATCTTCCATAAAGGAGCCGAATGAAACAAAAATTTCATATTCGGTTCTGAATTAGAGACGTTAAAAATGATCAACCAACGTCGACTATAACCCCTAGCCTTC